CGAGATGTCTTATTTAAGGGGAACGTGTGGGCGATCTTGATTGTTATGGCCCTGAGGTAAGAACCAGATGCCGGATACAGCTCAAGTATAGCTACCCCCACGAGTTATGGGCCCGGAGCGAGGAGAGTAGCACTCTTGTGCGGGATATTGATTTCACGGAGGATGGTGAACAAGGGATTCCTAAGTGAGGGGGGTCATCCGTAGTGAGGAGGATTATTTAATAGATATGTGCTATGTCCGATGAACAATGTAATGTACTATGGACGGCTGGCATGGACTGGTTCGGTTGGTATCCATGGGAGGTGACAAGTTAAATTTTGAGGGAGCCACGTCATGTGTTACTGTTGAGACTTTCATTAGAGTACTTGCTTGTAAGCATGTTCTTTAGGAATGTTGGGTTGATATGTAATAATATGTATTATGTACAGTCAAGCATATATAGTACTATATATTATACATGCTGGCTAGCAGTAATGCACGAATTACATAGTAGTATAATAAGTGGGTCAGTGCTAGAATTATTTTATGGGATTTATGTGGTATGAGAGTGCAGAAAGTAGTTTAAGTTAGAACGCCGGCTTTGGGTGTTGGTGGCAGAGTTAGATACTTTCTTTCTGATTGCCCTGGGAGGAATGCTCATTTCTGGTTTACAAGGCCAGTGTATTGATTATACTACAAGGGCAAGTTCATTTGAGTAGGTTGTTTTCGATTAGGGAGACTAGTGGTATGTAGATTAGGATTGTGCCGAAGTATATAATGGATGCTATTTTGCCCATAGTGATGAGGGGTTGGTGTACTGGTTCGCATCCAATTCAGGTAAGGGTTCGTAGGATTGTGATTAGGAGTCAGAATAGGAATTGGCTGAGTGGGCGGAATATCATGCTTTGTTGTTTGGATTTGTGGAGTATGGGGATAGCCGCTAGGATGAAGATTGATAGGAAGAGTGCTAGTACGCCTCCCAGTTTGTTGGGTACGGATCGTAGGATTGTGTATGCGAATAGGAAGTATCATTCTGGTTTGATATGCGGGGGAGTATTTAGTGGATCGGCTGGAATATAGTTATCTGGGTCATTTAGGAGGTTAGGTGAGAGTAGTGTTAGTGTCGCTAGGACAAAGAGAAGGAGGACTAGACCTAGGGCGTCTTTGGTTGTGTAGTAGGGGTGAAAGGCGATTTTGTCCGAGTCGGAGGAAATTCCGCAGGGGTTGTTTGATCCTGTTTCGTGTAGGAATAGTAGGTGTACGGTCGTAAGGGCGACGATGATGAAGGGTAGGATAAAGTGTAAAGTGAAGAATCGCGTGAGAGTGGGGCTATCAATGGCGTACCCCCCTCAGACTCACTGGACGAGGTTAGTTCCGATGTATGGGATTGCTGATAGTAAGTTTGTGATCACCGTTGCCCCTCAGAATGATATCTGGCCTCATGGGAGTACATAGCCCATGAAGGCTGTTGTTATGGTTATAAGAAGGAGTATAATGCCAATGTTCCAGGTTTCTAGGAGGAGATACGAGCCGTAGTAGAGGCCCCGGCCTATGTGTAGGAAAAGGCAGATGAAGAGCATAGAGGCACCATTAGCGTGGAGGTAGCGAGCAATCCAGCCGTAGTTTACATCTCGGGTAATATGGGCGATTGAGGAGAAGGCAGAGGAGGTGTCTGGTGAGTAGTGTATTGCTAAGAATAGACCTGTGATAATTTGCAAAATTAGGCAGGTTGCAATAAGTGAACCAAAGTTTCATCATATGGAAAGGTTGGGTGGGGCGGGTAAATCAATAAGGGAGCGGTTAATTATTTTTATGATTGGGTTGGATTTGCGTATTGGAGTCATTAGTGCTTTTGTAGTTGAAGTACAACGATGGTTTTTCATGCCATTAGTTATGGTTGGAGTCCATATGGAAGCAATGACGTATATTTTGTTTGCATTGAGTGTATTATTAGTTATGGGGTTTGTGGGGTTTTCTTCTAAGCCTTCTCCTATTTATGGGGGTCTAGCGTTGATTGTTAGTGGCGTAGTTGGTTGTGTGATTGTTTTAAATTGTGGGGGGGCTTATATAGGTTTGATGATGTTTTTGGTCTATCTGGGGGGCATGATGGTTGTCTTTGGCTATACCACAGCAATGGCTATTGAAGAGTATCCTGAGACATGAGGTTCGGGGTTTGAGGTTTTAGGGGGTTTTTTAGTGGGGTTAATAATGGAGATAGTGTTAGTTCTTTGAGTTTTAGGTTTGGATGAGGCAGTGGTGGTAGTGATTAGTCTTAGTGATACTGGTGATTGGGTGATTTTTGAGGGGGAAGGGTCGGGGTTGATTCGAGGTGATTCTATTGGTGCGGGTGCTTTGTATGATTATGGGCGTTGATTGGTGGTGGTTGCTGGTTGGACACTATTTGTTGGTGTATACGTTGTGGTTGAAATTGTTCGGGGCATTAGGTTATATTATTAGGAATAGGGTTAGGGTAAGGGGGATAAGAAAAGAGAGGGAGTAGAGTTTGATTATGCCTTTTTGGGTGGTTACAGCTATGGAAGCGGTGATATGTGCCTGTGAGATTATTTTAGGTATAGATTTTTCTAGTCATGCCGAGTCTAATAGAAGGAGGGCTAAGTTTTGGACTATAAGTAGATTTTGATAAGGGAATGTACGGTGAATTGTGTGGGAAAAATACCCTAGTATGTTAGAAAATTTAAATATCTGTGATGGGTTTTTTATTTTTAGTTTGTTTGTTATAAGGGCGAGGTCCAGGGCTGCTAGGAAACCTAGGGCAGTTATGTATAGGGCTGAGAGTTTTAAATAGAGGGGTATTGTTGGCTGGGGGAGTGAAGTAGGGGGGATGTTATTGGTGATGAGGAATCCTGTGATTATGCTGCCTATTGTGAGGCGTTTAATTGGGTTTAGTAGAGCGGGGTTATTTTCGTTAATGTTTGTTAGAGTTGGGAAGCGAGGTTGTCCCGTTAGGGTGAGGAGAATAGTTCGAGTACTGTAGGCGCTTGTTAGGGAGGTAGCGATGAGAGTAATAAATAGGGCTCAGGCGTTGGTATATGACGTATTTGTGGCTTCGATAATAAGGTCTTTGGAATAGAAGCCTGTGAGGAAGGGTATTCCTGTGAGTGCTAGGTTGCCAATGATTAGGGAAGTTGAGGTGAGGGGTATTGTTTTAAATAGGCCTCCTATTTTTCGAATGTCTTGTTCGTTGTTTAGGTTGTGGATAATGGATCCGGAGCATATAAAAAGTATGGCTTTAAAGAAGGCATGGGTACAGATGTGTAGGAATGCTAAGTATGGTTGGTTAATGCCAATGGTGACTATTATTAGACCTAGTTGGCTTGAGGTGGAGAAGGCTACAATTTTTTTAATGTCGTTTTGTGTGAGGGCGCAGATGGCTATAAATAAGGTAGTAATAGCTCCCAGACATAGTGTGAGGTTTTGAATTAATGTGCTGGTTTCTATTAGAGGGTGGAAGCGGATAAGCAAGAATACTCCAGCGACAACCATGGTACTGGAGTGAAGTAGGGCTGAGACTGGGGTTGGGCCTTCTATGGCGGAGGGTAGTCAAGGGTGGAGGCCAAATTGAGCTGATTTTCCTGCTGCTGCTAGGAGGAGGCCTAGCAGTGGGAGGGGGCTTGAGTTAGAATTTAGGGCTAGAATTTGTTGGAAGTCTCATGAGTTGTAATGCAGGAGAAACCATGCTATGGCTAGGATAAGGCCAATGTCGCCAATGCGATTATATAAGACTGCCTGGGTAGCTGCTGTGTTGGCGTCTGTTCGAGCGTGCCATCAGCTAATTAGGAGAAAAGATATAATTCCTACGCCCTCTCAGCCGATGAGGAATTGGAAAAGATTGTTGGCAGTGACTAGAATTAGTATGGCAGTAAGGAAAATAAGGAGATACTTGAAGAATTGATTGATATTTGGGTCTGAGTTTATGTATCATAGCGAGAATTCTATGATAGATCAGGTGATGAATAGTGCGATTGGAATAAATATTATGGAGAAGTAGTCTAGTTTAAAGCTTAGTGTTAGGCTTAGTGTTTGGGTTATTACTCAATGTCAGCTCCAAATGGTTGTTTCTTGGTTTAGGAAAATGAATAGGGTTGTTGAGGAGAGGCTAGTGATGAAAGCATATATTACGGTTATTTTTACGTAGTTTGGGTATGGGCGTTTTTTGTAAGGGTTGAGGAGGGTGGCAAAAATTGGGAGGGTTAGGGAGATGAGGGTTATTATTATGATGGGGGCATACATGATTATTACTTTTATTTGGAGTTGCACCAATGTCTTTGACTCCTAAGGTCAATGGATAGCTGTTATCCTTTAAAAGTTGAGAAAACCGTAGTTTTAGGTACGGGAATGGGGTTTAGCAGTCCTTGTGATTTTTCTCGGTAAATAAGAGGTGGTAGGCCTCTATGGTTAGATTCACAATCTAATGTTTTGGTTAAACTATATTCACAGGAGGTAAACCCCAAGATAATGTTGGGATTGAGGGATAGAAGGACGATTGGGGCGAGATGTATGAATATTAGTATGTTTTCTCGTGTGAAGGGAGGTTTTATGTTGATTATGTGATGTGTAAGTGTTCCTCGTTGTATTGTAGTGAATATGTAGAGAGAGTAGAGGGCTGTGATTAGTATGTTAAGTCCTGTTAATATAATAGTAATGTGGGATCAGGAAAATGAGGTTGTGATTACAAAGAGCTCGCCTAGTAGATTGATAGTGGGTGGTAGGGCAAGGTTGGTAAGGCTTGCTGTGAATCATCAGAAGGCTGTTAGTGGGAGTAGGATTTGGAGTCCTCGGGATAGTAGTATGGTGCGGCTATGGGTGCGTTCATAGTTTGAGTTGGCTAAGCAGAAGTACATGGAAGAGGTAAGTCCGTGAGCGATCATAAGAACGGTTGCGCCAGAAAAGCTTCAGGGGGTTTGGATGAGGACGGCTACAATCACAAGGGCTATGTGGCTTACAGAGGAGTATGCGATAAGTGATTTTAGATCTGTTTGTCGGAGACATGTTAAGCTTGTTATGATCATGCCCCATAGAGATAGCATAAGGAATGGGTAGGCTATGTATTCTGTTAAGGGGTTGAGAATAGGGGTGAGTCGTATTATGCCATAGCCGCCTGTTAAGAGTACTGCGGCAAGAACTATTGATCCTGCGATGGGGGCTTCAACATGGGCTTTAGGGAGTCATAGGTGTAAGCCGTACAGGGGTATTTTTGTTATAAAGGCTATTATGCATGCTAGTCAGGTAAAGCTGTGGGATCAGGTGGTTGTTAGTTTTTGGTTTGTGAGTGTTAGTAATGTAATGTTTAATGAGCCTGTGTTGTTGTAAGTGTGGCTTAGTATGATGAGTAGGGGTAGAGAACCGGTTAGTGTGTAGAATAGGAAGTATGTGCTTGCATTAAGGCGTTTTGCTTGGCTGCCTCACTTAGTAATGATAATTAGGGTGGGAATGAGAGTGGTTTCAAATAGAATGTAGAATATAATTAGTTCTGTGGCTATGAATGTTAGAATTAGGGTGATTTGTAGGAGGATAATTATGGAGAGGAAGAGTTTTTTTTGTGAAGGAGGTTCATTGCATAGGTGATATTGACTTGCCGTGATTATGAGAGGTAGGAGTCAGAAAGTTAGTGTTAGGAGGGGTGTTGTTAGTGGATCAGAGGACAGGTAGGTTGAGTGATTGAGGAGGTTGGTGTTGATTTGGTTGAAGAATAGTAAGGGAATAAGGCTGACAGCTAGGCTATGTATGGTCAAGTTGATTCAGATTACATCATTTTTGGAGAGTCATGTTATAGGAAGTAATATGGTTGTGGGGATAATTATTTTTAGCATTGAAGCAGGCTCAGGTTGTGAACGTAGTCTAGTCCGTATGTATTGGAGATTGAGATTAGTAAGGCAAGACCTACTGCTGTCTCACAAGCGGCAAACACTAGTAAGATGATGGGTATAATATTGATTAGGGGGAAGTGTGTGTTTGAGGCAATAAGGGTGGCTATGATAAAGAGTGATATCATTATTCCTTCTAGGCAGAGGAGAGAAGCTACTAGGTGTGAGCGGTAGGTTAGTTTACCTAGAAGGGAAATAGCGAGGAGGAGTATAACATTTATATAGGTGGGGCTCATTTTGGTTAGTATGGTTATCATAATCTAATGAGTCGAAATCATTTATTTTGTTTAAACTACTTACCAATTCGACTCAATCTAAGCCGTTTTGAGTTCATTCATAAACTAGGCTGAGAATTAGGATAGTAATGAAGGCAATGGTCCATTTGATTATTATGCGGAGGTTTGCTGTTTGAAATGCTCACGGTAGAGATAGTAGTAGGGCGATTTCTAAGTCAAATAGTAGGAAAGTAATGGCAATTAGGAAGAATTTTATTGAGAATGGGATGCGAGCAGGGTTTAGGGGATCAAACCCGCATTCGTAGGGGCTGGTTTTTTCTGCATAGGAGTTGAGTTGGGGTAGTCAGAATATGATAATTGTCAGTAGTGAGGTTAGTAGGGTGTTGATTATTAAGGCTAGCGCTAGGTTGATTACTCTTTTTTGAATGCTGTCAAAACTGATTGATTGGAAGTCAATTGTACTTGTTATACTAAAAGAGTAGGATCCTCATCAATAGATAGAAATATAAAGGAGTAGTCAGACAACATCTACGAAATGTCAGTATCAAGCGGCAGCTTCAAAGCCGAAGTGGTGGTTTGATGTGAAGTGGTATAGTAGTTGGCGGATGAGGCAAGTAAGGAGGAATGTGGATCCAATAATAACGTGGAGTCCATGGAATCCTGTGGTAATGAAAAATGTTGAGCCGTAGATGCCGTCGGAGATGGTGAAGGGTGCTTCAAAGTATTCTGAGATTTGTAGTAGGGTAAAATAGGTACCTAGTAGAATTGTGATTAGTAGGGCTTGGATTGTTTGTTTTCGGTCATTGTTTATGAGGCTGTGATGAGCTCAGGTGATTGTAACTCCGGATGCGAGTAGGACAGAGGTGTTTAGGAGGGGTACTTCTAGGGGGTTTAAGGGGGTAATGCCTGTTGGTGGTCAGTGGCCCCCCAAGCAGGGTGTTGGGGCGAGACTTGAGTGGTAAAACGCTCAGAAGAAGCCGATAAAGAAGAATACTTCTGAGATGATGAATAGTGTTATTCCGTATCGGAGGCTTTTTTGGACGGGAATTGTGTGGTGGCCTTGGTATGTGCTCTCTCGCACAATATCACGCCATCATTGATACAAGGTTAGTATGTTGGTTAGTAGGCCTAGTGTTAGTAGGGCAGTAGAGTAGAAGTGGAATCACATGACTAAGCCGGATGTTATTAAGAAGGCCGACAGAGCTCCTGTCAGTGGTCAGGGACTGGGTTTAACTATGTGATAAGCATGGGTTTGGTGGGTCATTAGGTGTTGTTATGTAGATAGAGGCTAACTAAGAGTGTGAAGACATAGGCTTGGATTAGGGCTACCGCAACTTCTAGAGCAGTTAGTAGTACTAGGAGTACTGAAGTTAGTAGAGCTATTGAGAAATTGGTAGTTGATAGTGCCAACACAGCGTTTCCAACCAGGTGTATTAATAGATGGCCAGCTGTGATGTTTGCGGTTAGTCGTACAGCTAGGGCTATTGGTTGAATAAGTAGGCTAATAGTTTCGATCACTACTAACATGGGGATTAGGAGTGTGGGTGTGCCTTGTGGTAGGAGGTGGGCTAGGGAATTTTTGGTTTTAAAGCGAAGTCCTACAATTACTGTGCCTGCTCACAGGGGGATTGCTATGGCCAGGTTTATGGAAAGTTGGGTGGTTGGTGTAAACGAGTAAGGCAGAAGTCCTAAGAGATTTGTTATGGCAATAAAGGTGAGTAGGGATATTAGTATTAAAGACCAGGTTTGTCCTTTAGCGCTGTGGATTATTATTATTTGTTTTAGGGTGAGTTGAGCTAGGTTTTGTTGGATGGTAGTCAGTCGATTATTAGCAGGGTGTTTAGAGGTTGAGATTAGTAGAGTAGGGAACAGGATGATGGGGACTGTAGCGGGCTGGTTTAGGATTGTTGGGGTTGAGAAAGAGGTAAACAGGTTTTCGTTCATTTTGGTTGTCAGTGGATGTTGTGAGATTGTAGGCTCGAGTTTTTTGTAAGAGGTGGTTGATAGTAGTTTGTGTTTAGTAGTTTTAATTGTATGATAAGATATAGTGTAGGAAGCATCGTCATGATAGTGATGAATCATGTTGATGTATCTAACTGAGGCATTTCACTGTAGGGGGTGTGTCCCCCGTCTTTAACTTAAAAGGTTAATGCTAGGGTAGCTATACAGTGGGTTTGTAGAGCTTTTAAGGGTTTATGGGAGGGGGGGGGGTGCTGGGAGGAAGGAAGGAAAATGAGGTTATTTACAGGGTAAATACGGGTCCTATTTCAAAGATTTTTAGTGGGATTAGTTCTGCGACAATTGGCATAAAGCTATGGTTTGCGCCGCAGATCTCTGAGCATTGTCCGTAGTAGAGACCTGGTCGTGTGGCCGTGAAAACGGTTTGATTTAGGCGTCCAGGCACCGCATCTGTCTTTAGGCCTAGTGTGGGGATAGCTCATGAATGCAAGACGTCTTGAGATGTAATTATTATACGTACAGGGGCTTCAATTGGGAGGACTACTCGATTGTCAACTTCTAGGAGTCGGAGGTCCCCTGGGTTTAAGAATAGCGGGGGTAGTATGTAGGAGTTGAAAATTAGGCCCCCATAGTCTGTGTATTCGTAGGTTCAGTATCATTGATGCCCAATTGACTTGATGGTGAAGGATGGGTCGTTGACTTCATCTGTTAGGTATAGGATGCGCAAGGATGGAAGGGCAATTAGAATTAGGATAATTGCGGGTAAAATAGTTCAAATAGTTTCTATTTCCTGGGCGTCTGTGATGCTAGTATTGGTTAGTTTTGTTGTGAGCGTTGAGAGTAAGGCATATAACACTAGGAGGCTAATTAAAGACATGGCTATAAAAGCGTGGTCATGGAAGGTAATTAACTCCTCTATAACGGGAGATGCGGCGTCTTGTAGGCTTAGTTGAGCTGGGTGGGCCATATAAGATATATAGGGTTTGGCCTATGATTTAGCTTTGACAAAGCTATGAAATGACTTTTCTAATATCTTATTGAAAAAGTTATAGGGGCTATAAGACTGGCTTGAAACCGGTCCTAGGGGGTTCGACTCTCTCCTTTTTCACTTAGTTTAATATAGGCTGGTTCTTCGAATGTGTGGTAAGGTGGGGGGCAGCCATTTAGTCATTCTAGGCTAGTGAGGGGTTGCTCGATTAGTAGCACTTTACGTTTTGAAGCAAAGGCTTCTCAGATCATGTAGATCATTAAGATTACTGCTACTAGTGAGATGAAGGAGCCTATAGATGACAGGATATTTCATGTGGTGTAGGCGTCGGGGTAATCAGAATAGCGTCGAGGCATTCCGGATAGGCCAAGGAAGTGTTGTGGAAAGAAGGTTAAATTTACGCCTACGAATATAATGATGAAGTGGGCTTTGGCACAGGTTTGGTTCAGTGTATAGCCTGAGAATAAAGGAAATCAATGTACAAAGCCTCCTATAATAGCAAATACAGCTCCTATTGATAAAACATAATGGAAGTGGGCGACAACGTAGTATGTATCGTGTAGCACGATATCTAGGGATGAGTTTGCTAGGATGATGCCGGTTAAACCCCCCACAGTAAATAGGAAGATAAAGCCTAGGGCTCAAAGTATTGCTGGGGATCATTTAATGTTGCCTCCATGAAGGGTAGCAAGCCAGCTAAAAACTTTTACACCAGTGGGGATTGCAATGATTATAGTGGCGGAGGTGAAGTAAGCTCGTGTGTCTACGTCTATGCCAACTGTAAATATGTGGTGGGCTCATACAATAAAGCCTAAAAACCCAATTGATATTATGGCTCAAACTATACCCATATATCCAAACGGTTCCTTTTTTCCAGAGTAGTAGGCTACAATGTGAGAGACTATTCCAAAGCCGGGAAGAATCAAGATATAGACTTCGGGGTGACCAAAGAATCAAAATAGGTGTTGGTATAGGATAGGATCTCCTCCTCCAACAGGATCGAAGAAGGTAGTGTTGAGGTTGCGATCTGTTAGCAGCATGGTAATGCCAGCGGCTAGGACTGGTAGAGAGAGGAGTAGGAGGATAGCCGTGATTAAGATTGTTCAGACAAATAAAGGGGTTTGGTATTGGGATAGTGCGGGGGGTTTTATGTTGATAATAGTGGTAATAAAGTTGATGGCCCCTAAGATAGAGGAAATACCTGCTAAGTGGAGGGAGAAGATGACTAAATCTACAGAAGCTCCCGGGTGGGAGAAGTTTCCTGCTAAAGGGGGGTATACTGTTCAGCCTGTTCCTGCGCCAGCTTCTACTACGGCTGATGCTATTAGGAGTAGGAAAGAGGGAGGGAGGAGTCAGAAGCTTATATTGTTTAGACGGGGAAATGCTATGTCGGGGGCGCCGATCATTAAGGGCACTAGTCAGTTCCCAAACCCTCCAATCATAATGGGTATCACTGTAAAGAAGATTATAATGAATGCATGAGCCGTTACAATAACGTTGTAGATGTGGTCGTTGCCTAATAGGCTGCCGGGTTGGCCTAGTTCAGCTCGAATGAGAAGGCTCAGGGCAGTGCCTATGACTCCAGCTCATGCACCAAATAGTAAGTACAGGGTTCCAATGTCTTTATGGTTTGTTGAAAGGAGCCAACGACTAGTGAGCATGGGTGGTAAAATGGCTGAGTAAGTGTTAGGCTGTAAACCTAAAGATGGGGGTCTAGTCCTCCTTTTACCAGCCCCGAGGTGATTTTCATGTTGGATTGCAAGTTCAAAGGAGCAGTTTTAGAGTTTCTGCCGGGGCTTCTCCCGCCTTTTTTTTCCTGCGGCGGGAGAAGTGGGTCAAAGCCAGTCGGTTAGGGTGCTTAGCTGTTAACTAAGTTTTTGTGGGTTCGAATCCCAATTGTTGATCTAGTAAGGGCTTAGCTTAATTAAAGTGGTTGATTTGCGTTCAATTGATGCAAAGTAGGTGTTTGCAGTCCTTGTGTACTTCAGAAATTAAGTGTTTTTACTTACTGAGGGCTTTGAAGGCTCTTGGTCTTGTTTAACCTAAATTTCTAGTGAGTGGTTAATATTAGGGGGGAGATTGGTAATAAGAGAGTAGAGATGATGATGAGTGGGGGGATAAAGGGCGTGGGTTTTGTGTTTTCGAGCTGTCATGTTATTTTTGTGTTGTTAGATGTGGGAAGTAGTGTTAGGGAGGTGGTGTAGATTAGGCGTATGTAAAAGTATAGGTTAAGTAGGGTTATGATAGTTATAATAGAGGGGATGAGGAAGTTGTTGTTCATTGTGAGTTCTTGGATGATGACTCATTTGGGTAAGAAGCCGGTTAGAGGGGGTAGGCCTCCTAGGGATATGAGAATGGGTGCTGTTAGTGGTGCTAGGTGGGCTGATTTGTTTCAGGTGCGAGACAGTATGAGGGTTGTGGTGCTCGAGCTTAAGTTAAAGATCAGGAATATGGTAGTTGTCAGGATAATATATATAGTCAAGTAAAGGGTTGTAGTTGTTGGGTTGTATACTAGTGTCATTATTATTCAGCCCATGTGTGTGATTGAAGAATACCCTAGAATTTTGCGTAATTGTGTTTGGTTTAGACCCCCTCAGCTGCCTACTGCGATGGATAGAGTGGAGAGGATTATGAGGATGTGGGTGTTGATTGACGGGTGAATTTGGTATATGATTGAGATGGGGGCTAGTTTTTGTCATGTAAGAAGGAGCAGGCCTGAGGTTAGGGGCGTTCCTTGAGTGACTTCTGGAACTCAGAAGTGGAAAGGAGCCATTCCCAGTTTTATGGCGAGGGCAGTTGTTATTATTAGGGATGGGGGTTGGTTGATGTAACTTGTTGTTGTTCAGCATCCTGATAGTAGGTTGTTGGAGATGATTGCTATTATGAGGATTATAGATGCGGTGGATTGTATTAAGAAATATTTGACAGCAGCTTCTGTGGAGCGGGGATTTGTTTTTTTTATCAGGATTGGAATGAAGGCTAGTGTGTTTATTTCTAGGCCTGTTCAGGCGAGAAATCAGTGTGAGCTTAGTGTTGTGATAAGTGTGCCTGTAATTATTGTGGTGTAGATAATGGGTTGAGCTAGTGGGTTAATTAGTACGGGAAGGATGTGACCAACTTTTTCGGGGTATGGGCCCGATAGCTTGCTTAGCTGACCTTACTTTAGGACAGGGTGTGTGGGGTAGCACGGAGAAGTTTGGATTCTCAGGGGTAGGTTCGATGCCTACAGTCCTAGAAATAAGAGGGTTGGGGCCTCTATAATTTACTCTATCAAAGTAACTCTTTTGTCAGACATATTTCTAGGTTTGAGGGGGAATGCTGGAGATTGCGATGGGTGTTGAGGTGGATCATATAAGTAGTGCTAGTGTGAGTGGGAGGAAATTTTTTCATAGTAGATGTATGAGTTGGTCGTAGCGGAATCGGGGATATGTTGCCCGGATTCACAGGAATAGGGAAGTTAGGAAGAGTGTTTTGGTGGTGAAGCATGTTGTGAATAGCTCTGGTCAGTGAATGGGGTAGAATGTGCCTAGGAAAATTGTGGCTGTTAGGGCGTTTATCATGATGATGTTTATGTATTCGGCTATGAAAAATAGGGCGAATGGGCCTGCAGCGTATTCAATGTTAAAGCCTGATACTAATTCTGATTCGCCTTCCATGAGGTCAAAAGGAGTTCGATTTGTTTCTGCCAATGTAGAGGTAAATCATATTATGGCTAGGGGTCATGATGGTAGGAGGAGTCACAGATGTTCTTGCGTTGTAATGAGCATATTGAGGTTGAATGAGCCGCTTATTAGTAGGACTGATAATAGGATAATAGTGAGGGTGACTTCGTATGAAATTGTTTGGGCGACGGCTCGTAGGGCTCCGATTAAGGCGTAGTTTGAGTTTGATGCCCATCCTGACCATAGGATGGAGTAGACGATTAGGCTGAGTATAGCTAGGATGAATAGGAGCCCCAGGTTGAAGTTGATTAGAGCGTTGGGCATGGGGAGGGGAGTTCATAGAAGGAGGGTAATGAAGAAGGCCAGGGCGGGTGCGATAGCATAGAGGATAGTAGTAGATGTCGAGGGTTTTAGGGGTTCTTTAGTGAAGAGTTTTATAGCATCAGCGAAGGGTTGTAATAGTCCGTATGGACCTACAACGTTAGGACCTTTTCGTAGTTGTATATAGCCTAGTAGCTTTCGCTCAACGAGTGTGAGAAATGCTATAGCAGCTAGTGTGGGTATGGTTAGAAGTAAGAGGTTTACTGTGGTCACGGTGTTAAGAAGAGGAGTTGAACCTCTGGTTACAAAGTTTTAAGTTTTATGCAATTACCGGGCTCTGCCATCTTAACAAACCCTGTTTTTGGGTGGAATGTGTGGTATCTTGCTAAATTAAGATTGGGTCATTTATGTAATGAAGGCGCTTTATGAAGTTGGCCTTATTTCTCTTGTCCTTTCGTACAGGGAGAAATGTGCAATAGATAGAAACCGACCTGGATTACTCCGGTCTGAACTCAGATCACGTAGGACTTTAATCGTTGAACAAACGAACCCTTAATAGCTGCTGCACCATTAGGATGTCCTGATCCAACATCGAGGTCGTAAGCTCTATTGTCGATATGGACTCTAGAATAGAATTGCGCTGTTATCCCTAGGGTAACTTGTTCCGTTGATCAAATTATTGGATCAATTGTGAGTGTTAGTTCGCTTTGACTTGTGTAGTCTTAGCATGTGCTGTTCGGAGGTTTTATTGTACTCCGAGGTCGCCCCAACCAAAATTTTTAATGCAGGTGTTGGTAGTTTAAAGGTCCGTGGGTTTGTATGATTTTTGGTTGCATTAATAGATTAAAGCTCCATAGGGTCTTCTCGTCTTATTATTTTATGTCCGTCTCTTCACGGACAGGTCAATTTCACTGGTTAAAAGTAAGAGACAGTTAAACCCTCGTGGTGCCTTTCATGCGAGTCCCTATTTAAAGAACAAGTGATTATGCTACCTTTGCACGGTCAGGATACCGCGGCCGTTAAACGTGTGTCACTGGGCAGGCAGTGCCTCTAATACTGGTAATGCTAGAGGTGATGTTTTTGGTAAACAGGCGGGGTTTGAGTTTGCCGAGTTCCTTTTACTTTTTTTAACCTTTCCTTGGGGCATGCCTGTGTTGGGTTAACAGTGAAGGTAGGCATGGGCTTGTTTGTGTTTGCTATGCCTGGCTGTTAGGTATCGGTGAGGTTTTCGGTCCGATTTAGGCTTATGCAGTGGAGAAAATATTCATGTTACTTATACTAGCATTATTGCTTCTATATGGTGATAGATTAATCCAATGTGGTGTGAGGAGTTCAGTTATGTGTTTGGTATTTTTAAGATGGTCAGTGTTGAGCTTGAACGCTTTCTTAATTGATGGCTGCCCTTAGGCCGACTATGGTAGTTAGGGGGTTTTACTCTCTCTATAAGGTTTTTTCCTAGCGTCTAAAGAGCTGTCCCTCTTTAGACTAACAATTAAGTTTACAGGGGGATTAAGTAGTTCTGTAGGTAAGCTTAAGGTTGAACTAAGATTCTGTCTTGGATAACCAGCTATCACCAGGCTCGGTAGGCTTGTCACCTCTACCCAAAAATCTTCCCACCATTTTGCCACATGGACGGGTGCGCTCTTTTAGCTGTTCTTGGGTAGCTCGTCTGGTTTCGGGGAATTTGGCTTGTAGTTCTCTTTGTGAAATTGTTTCTAGCTAATCCATTATGCGAAAGGTACAGGAGTTAGTCCTTGCTGTTTTGTGCTTGGGTGACTTGTATCTTTCCCTTACGGTACTACGTCTATAGCGCCAGATTAGAATTTCTATCGCCTATACTTTGTGCGGGTGAATGGTTTAGTGTGTGTTGGTTTGGTGTTAATATTGGTAATGCTTAGGGCTAGTGTTAGCTCAAGGCAATCAAGTGGTGTTGAGATCTTCTGGGTGTAAGCCAGGTGCTTTATATTAAGCTATACCTTGATTTATCCAAGCGCACCTTCCAGTACGCTTACCATGTTACGACTTATCCTCTCTATATAAATATTTGGGCGTTTAGTTAGGATATTCCTTAAATATATTTGAGAGGAGTGACGGGCGGTGTGTGCGCACTTTATGGCCTGGTTCAATTAAGCACTCTATTCTTAATTTACTGCTAAATCCTCCTTGGACCCCTAGATTTCATAAGGGTTTTCGTAGAATTTTCTGAGATAGAAAATGTAGCCCATTTTTTACCGTCTCATGGGCTACACCTTGACCTAACGTCTTCGCGGTAGTGGCGTTTGCGCTCACTTTGTGACCTTTATCAGGGTTTGCTGAAGATGGCGGTATATAGGCTGAGCAAGAGAGGGTGGGGTGGATCGGGGTTTATCGATTACGGAACAGGCTCCTCTAGGGGGATGTAAAGCACCGTCAAGTCCTTTGAGTTTTAAGCTGTTGCTTGTAGTATTCTGGCGAGTAGTTTTGTTATCTAACTACTGAGGTTTAGGGCCAAGCATAGTAGGGTGTCTAATCCCAGTTTGGGTCTTGGCTATCGTGTGTTCAGAAGCTTTAAAGCCACTTTCGTAGTTTATTTTACATCAGCTAGGGTTTTACAGTTTAGGTTGAGTTAGCTATATATGTCAGATCTTAACCCCCTTTACGCCGAACTCTATTGGCTGGGGTTAATCGTGTGACCGCGGTGGCTGGCACGAAATTGACCAACCCTAAATATAGCATAGCTTAGTTGAACTTTCGTTCATTGCTAAATATTTGTCACTGCTGTCTCCCGTGGGGGTGTGGCCAGGCAAAGCGTTTTGAGCTGCGTGTGCGTGCTTGATACTTGCTCCTTTTGGTCATGATGATTTATAGGGCGTCTTCACCGGGGTGGGGATACTTGCATGTGTAATCTTGCTAAGAGCTAATAGAAAGGCCAGGACCAAGCCTATTTGTTTATGGGGTGTGTGGACCCATCTAGGCATCTTCAGTGTCTTGCTTTGTCTGGGTTTAAGCTACATAAACGGGGTGTCAGTGCAACTGTGGGGTGATTTCTTTCGGGTTGTGTGAGAAGGGTCTGTTGTGGGATGGTGTGAAGGGTGTTTAGTGAAGTAAGTTTTTGTTAGTTGAGGGGGTGGCAGTTGGAGTTGTGCACACCTAAAAGATGAAAATGTAGGCTCTGATCGGACATATTAAGACTCTTGTTTTTGGGGTTTGGCAAGAGTGGGTTTTTGGATGAAGGTCGGAGATGGGGGGTAGGGGGGTTTGGCCAGGTATAGTTGTGGTTTATAGCGCGGTGGGGCTGGTATTGGCTGGAGTAATTATTAGTATGTCCTACAAGCATGGATTAAATAACACCTTATTAAGGTTTGCGTGGAACTAGGATATTGAACGTAGGTGCGGTTAATAACTGCGTGTACTAGGAATCAAAGACAGGTCCATACAGGACGGGATGGGGTGGGAGTCAGCATTCTGCAATGGGGTTGCGTGCAGACCAGAGATAAAAGATACCAAATGCATGGGAAGCTCCCGTGACTGGTTAATAGGGTGATAGACCTGGATC